GTTAATGTAGCTTAACCATAAAGCAAGGCACTGAAAATGCCTAGATGAGTCTCCATGACTCCATAAACACATAGGTTTGGTCCCAGCCTTTCTATTAGTTGTTAATAAAATTACACATGCAAATATCCGTAGTCCAGTGAGAATGCCCTCCAAGTCATCCCAGATGATAAAAAGGAGCAGGTATCAAGCACACTAAATAGTAGCTCATAACGCCTTGCTTAACCACACCCCCACGGGATACAGCAGTGATAAAAATTAAGCCATGAACGAAAGTKTGMCTAAGTKATATTACTCAAGGGTTGGTAAATCTCGTGCCAGCCACCGCGGTCATACGATTAACCCGAACTAATAGACATACGGCGTAAAGCGTGTTTAGGGTATATTAAATAATAAAGCCAAATCTTAGCTAAGCTGTAAAAAGCCGTAGCTATCAGAAGACCTCTCACGAAAGTAGCTTTAGAACATCTGAATACACGACAGCTAAGACCCAAACTGGGATTAGATACCCCACTATGCTTAGCCTTAAACCTAAAACATTCTCTTTTCAACAAAATCATTCGCCAGAGTACTACTAGCCAAAGCTTAAAACTCAAAGGACTTGGCGGTGCTTTATATCCTTCTAGAGGAGCCTGTTCTATAATCGATAAACCCCGATAAACCTCACCAGTCCTTGCCAACTCAGCCTATATACCGCCATCTTCAGCAAACCCTAAAAAGGAACTAAAGTAAGCTTAATCACCATACATAAAAACGTTAGGTCAAGGTGTAGCCTATGGACTGGAAAGAAATGGGCTACATTCCCTATTCCRGGGCACAATATACGAAAGTTATTATGAAATTAATAACCAARGGTGGATTTAGCAGTAAATTAAGAATAGAGTGCTTAATTGAATAAGGCCATGAAGCACGCACACACCGCCCGTCACCCTCCTCAAATAACAATGATATCTTATAACAAAATATAAACCACATATCAAGCGTACTAGAGGAGATAAGTCGTAACARGGTAAGCGTACTGGAAAGTGCGCTTGGATAATTCAAAGCGTAGCTTAAATTCTAAAGCACCTAGCTTACACCTAGGAGATTTCACATAAAAGTGACCACTTTGAACCATAATTAGCCCACAACACCCATAAAATATAACAACAACTCTTAAGTTAAACAAAACATTTATTACTCGTAAAAGTATAGGAGATAGAAATTTCAAATGGCGCTATAGAGAAAGTACCGCAAGGGAACAATGAAAGAAAACCTTAAAAGTATTAAAAAGCAAAGATTACCCCTTGTACCTTTTGCATAATGAGTTAACTAGACTAACTTAGCAAAGAGGACTTAAGTTAAAACACCCGAAACCAGACGAGCTACTTATGAACAGCTTCCCCAGAGCAAACTCATCTATGTGGCAAAATAGTGAGAAGATTTGTAAGTAGAGGTGACAAGCCTACCGAGCCTGGTGATAGCTGGTTACCCAGAAAAGAATTTTAGTTCAACCTTAAATTTACCTAAAAATCACCAAATTATAATGTAAGTTTAAGACATAATCCAAAAGGGTACAGCCTTTTGGATACAGGATACAACCTTTATTAGAGAGTAAGAATTATAATTATCATAGTTGGCCTAAAAGCAGCCATCAATTAAGAAAGCGTTCAAGCTCAACAAAACACGAACCTTAATATCAATAATGATAGCCAACTCCTAATAAAAATACTGGGTCACTCTATTAGTATATAGAAGAGATACTGTTAATATGAGTAACAAGAACAATGTTCTCCTTGCACAAGTGTATATCAGAACGAATATCTCACTGATAGTTAACATTAATAACGCTAATCATATAATAAATTACTTATCTAACAACTTGTTGACCCAACACAGGAGTGCACCTAAAGGAAAGATTAAAAAGAGTAAAAGGAACTCGGCAAACACAAACCCCGCCTGTTTACCAAAAACATCACCTCTAGCGTTACTAGTATTAGAGGCACTGCCTGCCCAGTGACATCCGTTTAACGGCCGCGGTATCCTGACCGTGCAAAGGTAGCATAATCACTTGTTCTCTAAATAAGGACTTGTATGAATGGCCACACGAGGGTTTTACTGTCTCTTACTCTCAATCAGTGAAATTGACCTTCCCGTGAAGAGGCGGGAATAAACAAATAAGACGAGAAGACCCTATGGAGCTTTAATTAATTAATCTAAGAAAAACTACTACTAATCAAAAGACTTAAAACAACTTTCCAATAGATTAGCAATTTAGGTTGGGGTGACCTCGGAGTATAAAACAACCTCCGAGTGATTTAAAAGCTAGACCTACTAGTCAAACTAACAACTCATGAATTGATCCAATTCTTTTTGATCAACGGAACAAGTTACCCTAGGGATAACAGCGCAATCCTATTTAAGAGTCCCTATCGACAATAGGGTTTACGACCTCGATGTTGGATCAGGACATCCTAATGGTGCAGCAGCTATTGATGGTTCGTTTGTTCAACGATTAAAGTCCTACGTGATCTGAGTTCAGACCGGAGTAATCCAGGTCGGTTTCTATCTATTTTACGCCTCTCCCAGTACGAAAGGACAAGAGAGACGGGGCCAACTTCAAAAAGCGCCCTCAAGACCAACAGATGATATAATCTCAATCTAGTAAACTTTGACACCAGTTCACCCTAGACCAGGGTTTGTTAAAGTGGCAGAGACCGGTAATTGCGTAAAACTTAAACCTTTATTACCAGAGGTTCAAGTCCTCTCTTTAACAAAATGTTTCTAATTAATCTCCTACTAATAATTGTCCCAATTCTCTTAGCTGTAGCGTTCCTAACTCTAGTTGAACGTAAAGTTCTAGGCTATATACAACTACGCAAAGGACCAAACGTAGTCGGCCCTCATGGTCTACTCCAACCTATCGCAGATGCAGTAAAATTATTTATTAAAGAACCACTACGACCCCTTACATCATCTATTATAATATTTATTATTGCCCCAATCCTAGCCCTTACCTTAGCCCTAACAATATGGGTCCCACTGCCCATACCGTATCCCCTAATTAATATAAACTTGAGTATTCTATTCATACTGGCTATATCCAGCTTGGCGGTGTATGCTATCCTATGATCAGGATGAGCTTCAAATTCAAAATACGCCCTAATCGGAGCCCTACGAGCAGTCGCACAAACTATCTCATATGAAGTCACACTTGCAATCATTCTCTTATCAGTACTGTTAATAAGCGGCTCCTACACCTTATCCACCCTAATCATTACTCAAGAGTATATCTGACTAATCTTCCCATCATGACCCCTAGCAATAATATGATTTATCTCAACCCTTGCAGAAACCAACCGAGCTCCATTCGACCTTACAGAAGGAGAATCCGAGCTAGTATCAGGCTTTAACGTCGAATATGCAGGCGGACCCTTCGCCCTATTCTTTCTAGCAGAATATGCTAACATCATCATAATAAATGTCCTAACAACTATTCTATTCCTAGGAGCATATCACAACCCCGTCATACCAGAACTATATTCAGTTAACTTTATACTCAAAGCATTACTACTCACAATCTCTTTCCTATGAATCCGAGCATCCTACCCCCGATTTCGATATGACCAACTAATACATCTACTATGAAAAAATTTTCTACCCCTAACACTAGCCCTATGCATATGACATGTAGCCATGCCAGTAATCATAGCAAGCATCCCCCCTCAAACATAAGAAATATGTCTGACAAAAGAGTTACTTTGATAGAGTAAAGCATAGAGGCTAAAATCCTCTTATTTCTAGAACTATAGGAATTGAACCTAACCTTAAGAATTCAAAAATCTTCGTGCTACCACAATACACTAAGTTCTAAGTAAGGTCAGCTAAATAAGCTATCGGGCCCATACCCCGAAAATGTTGGTTTATATCCTTCCCGTACTAATAAACCCCCTAATCTTCTCCATAATCATAACAACAGTAATCCTAGGTACCATAATCGTGATAACAAGCTCCCATTGATTGCTAATCTGAATCGGATTTGAAATAAATATACTAGCAATTATTCCAATCTTAATAAAAAATTATAACCCACGATCAATAGAAGCCTCCACTAAATACTTCCTAACACAAGCTACCGCCTCCATACTACTCATACTAGCTGTAGTCATTAACCTCCTCTACTCAGGACAATGGACTATCACAAAAATGATTAACCCCACAGCATCGATCATCATAACACTGGCACTTGCAATAAAATTAGGACTCGCCCCCTTCCACTTTTGAATACCTGAAGTAACACAAGGAATCTCCCTCTCATCAGGCCTGATTCTATTAACATGACAAAAACTAGCCCCCCTATCCGTCCTCTACTTAATCTCCCCTAGCATCAACATAAACATACTACTACTCATAGCCCTAGCTTCAGTGGCAATCGGAGGATGAGGAGGCCTAAATCAAACTCAACTACGAAAAATTATAGCCTACTCATCCATCGGCCACATAGGATGAATAGCCGCAATTCTAGTCTACAACCCAACAATAACACTACTTAACCTCTCACTCTATATCGCAATAACACTCAGCACCTTTATACTGTTCATTACCACTGCATCAACCACAACCCTCTCCTTATCCCATATATGAAACAAAATACCCCTCATCACAACTATTATCCTAACCCTGATGCTATCACTAGGAGGCCTCCCTCCTCTCACAGGATTCATGCCAAAATGAATAATTATTCAAGAATTAACAAAAAACCAAAGCATTATTATCCCCACTATTATAGCTATCACAGCACTATTGAACTTATTCTTCTACATGCGACTTACTTACGCTACATCACTAACAATATTCCCTACAACAAATAACACCAAAATCAAGTGACAATTCGAAAATACAAAATGAATAACTTATATACCCCCTCTAATCATCATCTCCACAATAATCCTTCCACTAACCCCCATAACAGTGTTACTAGACTAGGAGTTTAGGTTAGCCTAGACCAAGAGCCTTCAAAGCTCTAAGCAAATAGCATATATTTAACTCCTGACAATAAGGACTGCAAGACTCTATCTTACATCAACTGAATGCAAATCAATCACTTTAATTAAGCTAAGCCCTTACTAGATTGATGGGCTTCAAACCCACGAAACTTTAGTTAACAGCTAAACACCCTAATCAACTGGCTTCAATCTACTTCTCCCGCCGTCTAGGGAAAAAAGGCGGGAGAAGCCCCGGCAGGTTGAAGCTGCTTCTTTGAATTTGCAATTCAATGTGTATTACACCACAAGGCTTGGTAAAAAGAGGGCTTAAACCTCTGTCTTTAGATTTACAGTCTAATGCTTACTCAGCCATTTTACCTATGTTCATCAACCGTTGACTGTTTTCAACAAACCATAAAGACATCGGCACTTTATATCTATTATTTGGTGCCTGAGCGGGAATAGTAGGAACCGCCCTTAGCCTCCTTATTCGCGCTGAGCTAGGACAACCAGGCGCCCTGCTGGGTGACGATCAGATTTATAATGTTATCGTCACTGCCCACGCTTTTATTATAATTTTCTTTATAGTAATACCTATTATAATCGGAGGCTTCGGTAACTGACTAGTTCCTCTAATGATCGGAGCCCCAGATATGGCATTTCCACGAATGAATAACATAAGTTTCTGACTGCTTCCACCATCCTTTCTCCTTCTACTAGCCTCTTCAATAGTTGAGGCTGGTGCGGGTACCGGCTGAACTGTTTATCCCCCTCTAGCCGGCAACTTAGCTCACGCAGGGGCTTCCGTTGATCTAACTATTTTCTCCCTTCACCTAGCGGGTGTGTCCTCTATTTTAGGAGCTATTAATTTTATCACCACAATTATTAATATAAAACCTCCAGCTTTGTCCCAATATCAAACCCCTCTTTTCGTTTGATCTGTAATGATCACGGCTGTTCTTCTCCTTCTATCCCTCCCTGTCCTGGCAGCCGGAATTACAATGTTACTAACTGATCGAAACTTGAACACTACCTTTTTCGACCCGGCTGGAGGAGGGGACCCTATTTTATATCAACATTTGTTTTGATTCTTCGGCCACCCGGAAGTATATATTCTTATTCTACCTGGCTTTGGTATAATCTCGCATATTGTTACTTACTACTCTGGGAAAAAAGAGCCATTCGGCTACATGGGTATAGTGTGAGCTATAATGTCTATTGGATTCCTAGGTTTTATTGTCTGAGCGCACCATATATTTACAGTAGGGATGGATGTTGATACCCGAGCATACTTTACATCCGCCACTATGATTATTGCTATTCCTACCGGTGTTAAAGTATTCAGCTGACTGGCGACATTGCATGGAGGCAACATTAAATGATCTCCCGCCATACTATGGGCACTAGGATTTATTTTCCTCTTCACCGTAGGGGGTCTAACAGGAATTGTTCTAGCTAACTCATCTTTAGATATTGTCCTACACGACACCTATTATGTAGTTGCACATTTCCACTACGTACTATCTATAGGGGCAGTATTCGCCATTATAGGAGGATTTGTTCACTGATTCCCATTATTCACAGGCTACACATTGAATACAACCTGAGCAAAAATCCAATTCCTAGTAATATTCGTAGGTGTAAACGCTACCTTCTTCCCACAACATTTCCTAGGATTATCTGGTATGCCACGGCGTTACTCAGATTACCCCGATGCCTACACTACTTGAAATACGGTATCATCAATAGGCTCCTTTATTTCTCTCACAGCTGTAATATTATTAATTTTCATGATCTGAGAGGCCTTTGCGGCTAAACGAGAAGTCTCACTAGTTGAACTAACAACAACAAACATTGAGTGACTACACGGATGTCCTCCACCTTATCACACATTCGAGGAACCAACATATGTTAATATTAAATAAGAAAGGAAGGAATCGAACCCCCTAAAATTGGTTTCAAGCCAACACCATAACCACTATGTCTTTCTCCACTAGTGAGATATTAGTAAAATCTACATAACTTTGTCAAAGTTAAATTATAGGTGAAACTCCTATATATCTCTCATGGCATACCCCTTCCAACTAGGATTCCAAGATGCAACATCACCTATTATAGAAGAACTTCTAAATTTCCATGACCATACACTAATAATTGTCTTTATAATTAGCTCCCTCGTCTTATATCTAATTGCAGCTATACTTACGACTAGCCTTACTCATACAAGCACAATAGATGCTCAAGAAGTAGAGACTATCTGAACGATCTTACCCGCTATAATCCTAATTACAATCGCACTACCTTCGCTACGAATTCTCTACATAATAGATGAAATCAACAACCCATGCATAACTGTTAAAACTATGGGTCATCAATGGTACTGAAGCTACGAATATACAGATTATGAAGATTTAACCTTTGACTCCTACATGATTCCAACATCGGACCTGAAACCAGGAGAACTGCGCCTTCTAGAAGTTGATAACCGAGTGGTCCTGCCTATAGAAATAACAATCCGAATACTAATCTCCTCCGAGGACGTTCTACACTCATGGGCTGTTCCCTCTTTAGGATTAAAAACGGATGCTATTCCAGGTCGCCTAAATCAAACAACACTCCTATCCACTCGTCCTGGCTTATATTACGGTCAATGCTCTGAGATTTGTGGGTCTAACCATAGCTTTATACCTATTGTCCTTGAAATGGTTCCATTAAAATATTTTGAAAAATGATCAGCAGCTATACTATAGTCTCATTAGGAAGCTAATTTACAGCGTTAACCTTTTAAGTTAAAGACTGGAAGTTAAGAATCTTCCCTTAATGGTATGCCACAACTAGATACATCAACATGATTTATCACCATTCTATCTATAGTTCTCACTTTATTTATTATCATGCAATTAAAAGTATCTAAACACTCATACTACTCCACCCCCGAGCCAATGACAACTAAAGCACTGAAACAAACAACCCCTTGAGAATCTAAATGAACGAAAATTTATTCGCCTCTTTCATTACCCCTACGCTAATAGGCCTGCCTATTGTCGTCCTAATTATTATATTCCCCACTATCCTATTTCCATCATCAAATCGACTAATTAACAACCGTCTCATTGCAATCCAACAATGACTAATCCACCTTACATCAAAACAGATATTGTCTATCCACAATCAAAAAGGTCAGACATGAGCTCTCATGCTTATATCACTAATTCTATTTATTGGCTCAACAAATCTGTTGGGCCTCCTGCCCCACTCATTCACTCCTACCACACAGCTATCTATAAACCTCGGCATAGCAATCCCCCTATGAGCAGGAACAGTAGTTCTAGGATTCCGTCACAAAACCAAAGCCTCCCTTGCACACTTCCTACCTCAAGGTACTCCCATTCCCTTAATTCCTATACTAGTTATCATCGAGACAATCAGTCTATTTATCCAACCGATCGCTCTGGCCGTTCGACTCACTGCTAATATTACTGCCGGACACCTACTAATTCACCTAATTGGAGGAGCCACTCTTGCTCTCATAAGTATTAGTAAGGCCACCGCACTAATTACCTTTATTATCTTAGTCCTACTTACAATTCTTGAATTCGCCGTAGCTCTAATCCAAGCATACGTGTTTACACTACTAGTCAGTCTTTACTTACATGATAATACCTAATGACCCACCAAACTCATGCTTACCATATAGTCAACCCTAGCCCTTGGCCACTCACAGGTGCTCTATCAGCCCTACTATTGACATCAGGACTAGTTATATGATTTCACTTTAACTCAATCCCGCTCTTGATTTTAGGATTAATCACAAACATATTAACAATATATCAATGATGGCGGGATATCGTACGAGAAAGTACCTTCCAAGGCCATCATACACCTATCGTACAAAAAGGCCTGCGGTATGGAATAATCCTCTTCATTGTATCAGAAGTCTTCTTCTTTTCTGGTTTTTTCTGAGCCTTCTATCACTCTAGCCTGGCCCCCACTCCAGAATTAGGAGGTTACTGACCTCCCGCTGGTATCATCCCGCTCAATCCACTAGACGTGCCACTTCTAAACACATCAGTCCTATTAGCCTCAGGTGTATCCATCACCTGAGCCCACCATAGCCTAATGGACGGTAACCGTAAGCATATGATTCAGGCCCTGTTCATCACCATCTGCCTAGGCTTATATTTCACAATCCTGCAGGCATCTGAGTACTACGAAACTTCATTTACAATTTCAGATGGCGTATACGGCTCAACCTTTTTTATAGCTACAGGCTTCCACGGATTACATGTAATTATCGGATCTACTTTCTTAATTGTCTGCCTCCTACGTCAATTAAAATTCCACTTCACGTCTAGCCACCATTTTGGATTCGAAGCCGCTGCCTGATATTGACACTTCGTAGATGTAGTCTGACTTTTCCTGTACGTGTCTATCTATTGATGAGGCTCTTATTCTTTTAGTATTAATTAGTACGGTTGACTTCCAATCAATTAGTTTCGGTCAAGTCCGAAAAAGAATAATAAATATAGCATTAACATTACTTGTCAACACCCTACTGGCATCTCTATTAGTCATAATCGCATTCTGACTACCTCAGACAAACGTCTATACAGAAAAGTCAAGCCCTTACGAATGTGGATTTGACCCGATAGGCTCAGCACGTCTCCCCTTCTCTATGAAATTCTTTCTAGTAGCCATTACATTTTTATTATTTGATTTAGAAATCGCCCTACTCCTACCCCTTCCATGAGCCTCTCAAACTAATGAGCTAGCAACCATACTACCAACATCACTATTCCTTATCTCCCTCCTAGCAATCAGTCTAGCATATGAATGATCTCAAAAGGGCCTAGAATGAACTGAATAACGATAATTAGTTTAAACAAAACAAGTGATTTCGACTCACTAGATTATGATTCACCTCATAATTATCAAATGTCTCTTACCTACATAAATATTCTCGTAGCATTTGTAATTTCCCTGACTGGCCTTTTAATGTACCGATCACACATAATGTCTTCACTTCTATGTTTAGAAGGAATAATATTGTCCCTATTTGTAATAGTCACCATTACTATCTTAAATACGCACTTAACACTAGCCAGCATAATACCGATCATTTTACTAGTGTTCGCGGCATGCGAAGCTGCCCTAGGCTTAGCCCTACTAGTAATAGTATCAAATACATACGGCGTAGATTATGTCCAAAACCTAAACCTCCTCCAATGCTAAAAATTATTATACCAACAATTATACTAATCCCACTGACCTGACTGTCGAAAGGAAATATAATCTGAATTAATACGACTATATACAGCCTGCTAATTAGCCTACTATGCCTACCCCTAATTAATCAATTCAGTGACAACAGTCTTAACCTCTCTTTAATATTCTTTTCTGATTCTCTATCCACACCTCTATTAATACTGACTACATGACTCCTTCCACTAATAATTATCGCCAGCCAATTTCACCTAGCCAAAGAATCCCAAACGCGCAAGAAACTCTATATCACTATACTAGTCTTACTACAAATTTTCCTAGTAATAACCTTCACAGCTACCGAACTGATCCTGTTTTATATTCTTTTTGAAGCTACACTAGTCCCCACCCTGATCATTATTACCCGATGAGGCGGACAAACAGAACGTCTTAACGCAGGACTTTATTTCTTATTCTATACACTAGCAGGATCTCTACCACTGCTTGTAGCACTGATTTATATTCAGAATATTATAGGATCCCTAAACTTCTTGCTGATACAATACTGAGCTGAACCCCTGCCAACCTCTTGAAGCAGTACTCTAATATGACTAGCATGCATGATAGCATTCATAGTAAAAATACCTTTATATGGCCTACATTTATGATTGCCTAAAGCCCATGTAGAAGCCCCCATCGCAGGGTCCATAGTGCTTGCAGCAGTATTACTGAAACTAGGAGGCTATGGAATACTACGAATCACTACAGTACTGTGCCCCCTAACAGAATTTATAGCATACCCCTTCATAATGCTATCATTGTGAGGCATGATTATAACTAGTTCAATTTGCTTACGCCAAACGGATCTTAAGTCTCTTATTGCATACTCCTCTGTAAGCCATATAGCACTAGTAATCGTCGCAATCCTCATCCAAACCCCCTGAAGCTATATAGGAGCTACCGCTCTAATAATCGCCCACGGCTTAACATCCTCAATATTATTCTGCCTAGCAAACTCTAACTATGAACGTATTCACAGCCGAACAATAATTTTAGCTCGAGGCCTACAAACGATCCTTCCCCTGATAGCAGCCTGATGACTATTAGCCAGCCTTACTAACCTAGCCCTGCCCCCTACAATCAACCTGATCGGAGAACTGTTTGTAGTTGTATCAACATTTTCTTGGTCTAACCTATCCATTATTCTCATAGGATTAAATATTATCATTACAGCACTCTACTCCCTCTATATACTAATCATAACCCAACGAGGAAAATACACATATCATATTAACAACATTAAACCATCCTATACCCGAGAAAATACCCTCATGGCCATACATATATTTCCCCTACTACTATTATCTATTAACCCCAAAATTATTTTGGGCACCCTCTACTGTAAGTATAGTTTAACAAAAACATTAGATTGTGAATCTGACGATAGAACTTAAAACTTCTTACTTACCGAGAAAGTACGCAAGAACTGCTAATTCATGCAACCACATCTAACAATGTGGCTTTTTCAAACTTTTAAAGGATAGTAGTAATCCATTGGTCTTAGGAACCAAAAAATTGGTGCAACTCCAAATAAAAGTAATAAATCTATTCTCTTCTTCATTAATCCTATCATTGATCATCCTCGTGATCCCAGTTGCAATCTCTATATCAAATGCCCAAAATCGAGTCAACTATCCGAATTATGTAAAAACTATAATTTCCTATTCGTTCATAATTAGTCTAATCCCTACCACCCTATTTATCTATTCCGGACAAGAAATAATAATTTCTAACTGACATTGAATCACAATTCAAACTATAAAACTATCCCTAAGCTTCAAACTAGATTACTTTTCTATACTATTCATGCCAGTAGCATTATTTGTAACGTGGTCTATCATAGAATTTTCAATGTGATACATACACTCAGACCCAAATATCAATCGTTTCTTTAAGTATTTATTAATATTTCTAATTACTATAATAATCCTAGTCACAGCTAATAATCTCTTCCAACTTTTCATCGGCTGAGAGGGAGTCGGAATTATATCCTTCCTGCTAATTGGCTGATGATATGCCCGAGCAGACGCCAACACAGCGGCCCTCCAAGCCATCCTATACAACCGCATTGGGGACATTGGCTTTATTATAGCCATAGCATGATTTATAATGAACTCCAACTCCTGAGAGCTACAACAAATTTTCATCTTGGACCTGAACGACAACACATTCCCCTTAATAGGACTGCTCCTAGCCGCCACCGGAAAATCGGCCCAATTCGGCCTACACCCGTGACTACCTTCCGCTATGGAAGGCCCTACGCCAGTGTCAGCCCTACTCCACTCAAGCACTATAGTTGTAGCAGGTATTTTCCTACTAATCCGATTTTACCCATTGACGGAGAATAATAAACTGGCCCAAACAATAATTCTCTGCTTAGGAGCTATCACAACATTATTTACAGCAATCTGCGCCCTCACCCAAAATGATATTAAAAAAATCGTAGCCTTCTCTACATCAAGCCAATTAGGCCTAATAATGGTAACTATTGGACTTAATCAGCCCCATCTAGCATTTCTCCATATCTGCACACACGCCTTCTTTAAAGCCATATTATTTATATGCTCCGGTTCAATCATCCACAGCTTAAACGACGAACAAGACATTCGAAAAATAGGGGGATTATATAAAGCAATACCATTCACCACCTCCGCCCTAATCGTTGGGAGCTTAGCTCTAACAGGAACTCCTTTCCTAACCGGATTCTACTCCAAAGACCTAATTATTGAAGCAGCTAACACCTCGTACACCAACGCCTGAGCCCTACTGACTACCCTAATTGCCACATCTCTTACAGCCGTTTACAGCACTCGAATTATCTTCTTTGCTCTACTAGGACAACCGCGCTTCCCCTCTCTAATCCTAATCAATGAAAACAACCCACTACTAATCAACTCCATTAAGCGCCTCCTAATTGGAAGCATCTTTGCTGGGTTCCTAATCTCCAATAACATTACCCCTATAACTATTCCACCAATAACTATACCCATGTACTTAAAAACAACAGCTCTACTTGTAACTCTATTAGGCTTTATCATGGCAATAGAATTAAACCTCGAAACCCAAAACCTAAAATTCAAATCCCCCTCCAATCAATTCAAGTTCTCCAATATGTTAGGATATTATCCAGCAATTATACACCGTCTCCCACCAATGCTTAATCTAATGGCAAGTCAAAAATCAGCCTCCCTCCTACTAGATTTAATCTGACTAGAAAGCATATTACCAAAATCTATCTCCTACTTCCAACTAAAAACCTCTACATTAGTATCAAATCAAAAAGGTTTAATCAAACTGTACTTCCTATCTTTTCTTATCACACTCGTGCTAGCACTAACCCTATTTAACTTCCACGAGTAACTTCTATAATCACCACAACCGCGATTAACAATGATCACCCAGTAACAACTACAATCCAAGTACCATAACTGTATAACCCAGCAACCCCTATTACCTCTTTACTAAAAAATCCAGACTCCTCCACATCACAAATTACTCAATCACCTATGTTATTAAACTTAAAAATAATCTCTAATTCTGCATCCTTAAACACACTTAAAACTAACATTCCTTCCATTAAGAGACCACTAACAAGGCCTCCTATAACAGCCTTATTAGACACCCATACCTCAGGATACTGCTCTGTAGCCATAGCTGTAGTATATCCAAAAACCACTAACATCCCCCCTAAATAAATCAAGAATACTATTAAACCTAAAAAAGAACCACCGAAACTAATTACAATTCCACAACCAACACCACCACTTACAATTAACCCAAGACCCCCATAAATCGGAGAGGGCTTTGAAGAAAATCCCACAAAGCTAATTACAAAAATAATACTCAAAATAAATGCAACATACACTGTCATTATTCTTACATGGATCTACCCACGACCAATGACATGAAAAATCACCGTTGTATTTCAACTATAAGAACTATTAATGACCAACATCCGAAAAACCCACCCATTATTAAAAATTGTTAATACCTCATTCGTAGATCTCCCCGCACCCTCAAGTCTATCTTCATGATGGAACTTCGGCTCATTATTAACGATCTGTTTGGCTGTACAAATCGCCACAGGACTATTCCTAGCTATACATTACACTGCAGATATTGAAACAGCCTTCAGCTCAGTGTCCCATATCTGTCGAGACGTAAACTATGGATGGCTCCTGCGCTATCTACACGCTAACGGAGCATCAATATTCTTCATTTGCCTGTATCTCCATGTAGGCCGTGGCTTGTATTATGGCTCCTATATATTCCTAGAAACATGAAACGTTGGAGTCGCCCTACTATTTGCTGTAATAGCAACTGCATTCCTAGGCTACGTCCTACCATGAGGCCAAATATCTTTCTGAGGCGCAACAGTCATTACAAACTTACTATCAGCCATCCCCTACGTTGGAACAGATATAGTCCAATGAGTATGAGGCGGATACGCGGTAGACAAAGCTACCCTAACCCGGTTCTTTGCCTTCCACTTTATTCTCCCCTTCATTATCGCAGCCTTAGTAATAGTACACTTTCTATTTCTCCACGAAACAGGATCCAACAATCCAACGGGCATCCCCTCAGACTTAGACCTAATTCCATTTCACCCCTACTACACAATTAAAGACATCCTAGGATTCGTATTCATACTAACGGCATTATTAACCTTAGTATTCTTCTCACCGGACTTACTAGGAGACCCGGATAACTACTCTCCAGCCAACCCTCTTAGCACACCACTCCACATTAAACCCGAATGATACTTTCTGTTCGCCTATACAATCCTACGATCAATTCCCAATAAACTCGGCGGGGTACTGGCCCTAGTCTTATCTATCCTAATCCTAGTTGCCCTACCCATACTTCACACATCCAAACAACGAAGCATAACATTCCGTCCCATTAGCCAATTCCTGTTTTGACTTCTAGTGGCAGACCTACTCACACTAACCTGAATTGGGGGCCAACCAGTTGAACACCCTTACATACTAATTGGCCAAACAGCCTCAATCCTCTACTTCTCTCTCATCCTAATCTTCATGCCTTTAGCCGGTATCGCAGAAAATCACCTTATAAAATGAAGAGTCCATGTAGTATATCTATTACCCTGGTCTTGTAAACCAGAAAAGGGAAATAAACTTCCCCATAGACTCAAGGAGAAGGCTTAAGCCCCACCTTCAGCACCCAAAGCTGAAATTCTAATTAAACTACTCCTTGACCTCTTATTAAGTATGCTCCTAAACTATTATGTGACTTACCAGTATTAATTTAATAACGCACGCACCATGCGTGCGCTGTTCTATGTATTATCGTGCATTAATTTACTGTCCACATGAATAATAAGCAAGTATATAAATATTAATGGACTCAGGACATTCAATGTACTATTGTACATTAATGTACTAGTACATGTAATGTATTATCGTGCATTAATGTATTAGAACATGAATATTATGCTTACGTACATGAAACTGATTGGTCACCTACAGTACATACTATTCATTGGTCGTACATACCCCATACAGTCAAAAACGTTCTTCTCAACATGCCTATCCCTGTACACTGGGAGTCTCTTGATCTACCTACCTCCGTGAAACCAGCAACCCGCCCAATACGTATCCCTCTTCTCGCCCCGGGCCCATAATATGTGGGGGTTTCTATCTATGGGTTGTAAACGGCATCTGGTTCTTACTTCAGGGCCATGATCCATAAGATAGCTCATACAGTTCTCTTAAATAAGACATCACGATGGATTAATGACTAATCAGCCCATGCCGCGGCATAACTGAGGTGTCATGCCTCAGGTGGGTTTTTAATTTTAGGTATGCTTGGACTCAACTATGGCCGTCAAAGGCCCCCGCGCAGGAGCATGCAACCAAGCTGGACTTGGAATGTACCTTCTCCACCAGCATAATGGTGATCGGGACATTAGATCAATGGTTTGAGGACATAACCGTTACTCGTGCTAAACTTCTAGGAAGATATGGACAGTTCTATCAGGGTGTTATAGATTTCATGGTTACGGGACATATCGCGTGTACGCACGTGTACGCACGTGTACGCACGTGTACGCACGTGTACGCACGTGTACGCACGTGTACGCACGTGTACGCACGTGTACGCACGTGTACGCACGTGTACGCACGTGTACGCACGTGTACGCACGTGTACGCACGTGTACGCACGTGTACGCACGTGTACGTACGTGTACGTACGTGTACGCACGTGTACGCACGTGTACGCACGTGTACGTACGTGTACGCACGTGTACGCACGTGTACGTACGTGTGCACCCAGGCAGGGACACGCCTGCTTGACCCAACAAACCCCCCTTACCCCCCCTTAGATTTTGTTTATACTATTTATGTCTTGCCAAACCCCAAAAACAAGACTAGTATAAAACTTACAAATCTAATCTAATTACATAAACCTGAAATTATTCACACCTCCCCTCCCATTGATTGAATTTTACCACTTTAATGATTTCATTCTCCTTAGACAGCTATCTCCCTAGATTTGCCAAAAACCATCAAAACATATTTAATGTAAACAAATCAGCCG